CCTCAATATCCACGGGCTTATTAGCTAAATGGCAATTGGCACATACAATACGCCCAGTCGCTTCTCGTGGATTTTCATAACCCTGCTGTGCAAAAATGGGATATGCACTTGAAATGGATGTCCGAGTTATGATATATATCATGAGCGATACGGAAATAGATCGAGTAATATGTTCCTTTATCCAAGAAAAAGTAGTTCTAGTTTGCATGGTCTAATCATTGATCCGAAAATTTATACAATAAATTGGGTAGGTCGCTAGTGTAGTTCCCTGTCCACGATTCTGCTATTTATTGGAATCATTTTACTAGAATACTATAGTATAGTATGAAAATCCGCCCGATAGAAAGTTTTTAATACTTATGTAGAACTACAAAGTAAGAAACATTTTAATTGGATTAATATCGGTGGATCATATTAATCATTCATTGAATGATAAATAACTACAAGTGACGGAGATACACGATTTAAATAACGAAAAATCCAATATTTAAAAATAGTATCGAGAATAACTGGAAAAGTGGAAACAAGACCAGATATAATTTGATCATTATGACCAAAGCCAAAATCTTTGTAGACAGAACCAATCATTAGTTCCCAACCGTGGGGTGAATGAAATCCGATACATAAATCAGTTAATAAAAGAATCAAAAAAGCTTTTATTGTATCACTTAAGTTATATAGGAATTCCTGAGCCCAAGAGTTAAGACTAACAAGTTCTTCATTACCTAAAATAGAAAAACCGCTTAGAATAACAAAACAGATTATATTTGTCGAGAAGTGCAAAATCGTATGGATACGATCCTCGTCGTGTATCTTGATTAATTGGATCGTTTCTTTGTGGATTTCTATAGGAAACTTTTGTAGATGTGTCTCCGAGCATTCTTTGATCATTTCTTCCAAGAAGAGGATTTCCTCTAATTCTATGAACTTTTCTAGAATACTTTTTTCTTGAATATCATTCAAAAAAATTTCGGATTGACCAGTATTCGACCAATTAGTAACCCAAGATTCCATACTTTTAGTAAATGAGAGAGAAATCCACCAGGGCAGAAATACTATAGATGCAAGATACAAAAGAGGAGTGAATGCTTTTTTTTTGCCATTTTTCACCTGTTCATTTTTAATTAACCCATTTCATTTGTCGACTCTATGTGATCAAATATTTATTTCAAACATGAGTTCTAGACAAGGTATCAAACCTTTGAATTTATTTTATTTGTGATTTTGTTTTAATCTAGAAAGAATACAGAAATAGACTAAGACTCCACCTCGAGTTCGACTGAAGAAATAATACAAAATCGTGTTTCCAGATATCTCAATTCATCAAATTCCAAACAAGTGTTTCCTTTCGATGAATGACCAAAAAAAGTCCTTTCAGGAATGAATATTGTTGAGATTTTGAGACGAAAGAACTCTTTTTCTATCAAAATTTCCAATACAATATTTCAAAAAAATTCCAACGATTCCCCATATTCAAGAATAGAATAATTGAGAGAAAGATATTGTGATGATCAAATGAGCGGCAAAACAAGACAGAAATGGGCCGGTTATCATTATTAAGAAAACCCACCATGGGTTAGTAAAGAACACAAACGAAAGGATAAAAAAAGGGTCGATTGACAAAAAGAAAAATAATTTACAAGATATGATTTATCTGCATCTAAAGTATCACTTAGTTATAGAAAAAACGAGATTCTTGCATTTTTTCCCTCCTGCTGCAAAAGCATTCGTTCTTCAGCCCAGCTCCTTTTCTCAAAAGACTTCAATTGGTACGCACAAAAAATAGGCCAATTCCGCAGCTTTTTGTTCAATTTCTCGTAGAGTCAAATTCTCATCAGTACGGGTCAACGGAATAGCCCCATGGCCTCTGATGTCCATATAAAGGATACGGCGGGCATAAATACCCTCTTTAACTTCTATTCTAACGGATTGAATATCCTTTATAAAGAATCGGAGGAATATGCGACGATTTTTTCCAGGAAATCCCCAACGAAAAATACACACTATTCCTTCCTTTCTATCGAATTGATCATAACCACTACCTACATTCCAGGAAATTGTGCACCACAAATAGGAACTAATAAAGAGACCCGCGATCCCGTAGAAAGACATCACGATCCCTTGTGGAAAAAAAAGGATTTGCTGAGACGGAACAAAAGATATCAAATTTCTACCAAGATAACTGGAAGTTCCAACCAATAAGAATCCTAATGAACCTAAAAAAACGATAAGCGCCCAGCAAAAATTACTTAGTTTTCGAGACCCCGTTCTAAGTTCTATCCATATATGTTCTGATCGCCAATTCATACTTGATCCGATTGTATTTTATTAGAATTGAGAGAATACCCCAAATTATTTTGACTTTACTTTTTTTGTTTCCGAATGAACTCTCATCAACTAGCACTAGTTTAATGTGAACTAGCACTAGTTTGATGGGAACCCTTAGGAGTAATTCATCAAATTGGTTAGATCTAAAATAATAACATACCCTTCATATGATCCCAATATACATATATACATAGAGATCCACCAACTTTACATTTTAGGCATCCAGAAATCCCGAGCTATTTCAAACTAGCTAGAATTCAGTTACTCATAGATCATTTTCTGCAGGCATAAGAGCTTTTTCCTTTATGTTCGGCGGAAATCACATGTTCTGCCATATTTCCCGAAATAAATATCTGTGTTATGCTACAAGTCTAAGTTTCAAAAAAACAGATGAGATTGGGTCCCCTCAGATCTAAACAATCTTGTTTTTTTGAACATGAAGAAATAAAGAAGCCATTGCAATTGCCGGAAATACTAGGCCTACTAAAGGCACAAAAATAGAGGGAAAGTGGAAAGTTGTCATAAAATGGGGTACCTCGATTTACTATTTGTACCTGTTCTTATTTTTTTTAAATATCATATTTTTTATTTATACTAATTATAATTAATAATTGTAATTATTATGAATTCGTAGTTATTATTAATTAATTGAATTTGAAAAATCTTATTCGAGATATAAGTATCTAAGTGAGGATATAGAATAAGTCCAAGGAATGTAGAACTAAATAAATGGACTTATTCATCTATCTACATGAAAGATACATATGATAATCCATTTTATCATTTTTCTTCAGTTCTTTGTGTTTTGTTCTTGTCTTCGAATTTAATGTTTTATTTGCCCAATTTCACGAAAGAAAGAACTCGCGTTTTTATCTTGTTGATAGAGACTTCTTAATTAGTAATCGGGAATCTAGGTAAAAAAAGAGTTATCCGCAACTTGAACTTTTGATTCTTTCTACAATTAGATCTTAGGTCACCAAGGAAAACCCCATTCTTATATTACTTTGATTCCGATAAGCTAAGATTCCGATAAGCAAACAAGTAGTTTGCTACAAATAAAAAAATGGAACTTAGTGCGCTCTACTTGATTGAATTGGAATTCAAAGGAAAGAAGGCGTGGAGCTTAAATAACTCACTCAGAACACTTTTTAAAAGATTACGTGGTACGATTAGGTCGAACAAGCCCTTCTGGAATAAATATTCAGCCGCTTGTGAGCCTTCGGGTACTGTTTTATTCAATGTTTGTTCAATTACTCTTTTACCCGCAAATGCAATGTAGGAATTTGGTTCGGCAATAATAATATCTCCCAACATACCAAAACTCGCTGTTACCCCACCAGTAGTAGGAGATGTAAGGATGGATACATACAATAACTTTTTATTTGATTGGTAATCATATAAGGCAGACGATATTTTAGCCATTTGCATCAAGCTCAAACTTCCTTCTTGCATGCGCGCCCCCCCCGAAGCGCACACTATAATAAGAGGTATAAATTGATTGGTAGCGTACTCAATCAAACGGGTGATTTTCTCCCCGACTACGGATCCCATACTCCCCCCCATAAACTGAAAATCCATAACCCCAATTGCTACGGGAATACCATTTAGTTGACCTACGCCTGTTTGAACAGCCTCGGTTAATCCTGTCTTTCGTTGATAAGAATCAATACGATCTTTATAAGGCTCCTCCTCCGAATGAAATCCAATGGGATCCAGGGAGACCATGTCTTCATCCATAGGATCCCAAGTACCGGGGTCGATCGAAACTTCGATTCTTTCTGAACTACTCATTTTCAAATGATATCCACATTGTTCACAAATATTCATTTTTGATTTCAAAAATTTCTTATAATTTAATCCATAACAATTTTCGCATTGAACCCACAAATGCCTGTATTTTTGAGTTGTTTCGAGATCACTAGACCTTTGTTTTAGAGTTAAATTACTATTCTTCGCGTGGGTTCGTATACCGGACCTCCCACTTTCACTACTAGTTTTACGTTTATCAAAAACGCACCTATAAATGTAACTGTCACTACTATCACTTACAGTGGACGTATCAATACAGATTTGAGACTGAAGATAATTGTCAATGCAACTAGTAATGTGATTATTCCAACTAGATTGAGTATCAGACATGTAACGATTGTATAAGGAATCCTCATTCGTAGATCCATTATTCATATAACTAGAATTTCGATAACGGGAAAAAGAACTTTCCAATTCACTCAGAAAAGGAAAAGAAAAATCGTTGTCAATCTCAAAAATCTGATTTTCAATATCAAAATAGATAGAATAACTGTCTCCATTAATATCCCTAACTAAAAAAGTATCATCAGAGATGAAATTCCGAATGTATTTGGCGGGATCGACATTACTATAACTAGAATTGTCACGACCCCTCCAACTATGAATGTTGTTAGCCCTACCTTTTCTTTTCGGATCTTCACTTTCACTAGGACCAAGATTGTCCATTAATTTCTTTATCCCATACTTGCATTCTAACTCCTTATTAAAGACCATCGAATTAAACCACCACCTTTCCATAGAGTTTTCGTGCCCCCTCTTTGTATAAAAAATACAATAGATGAATAGTCATTCGATCCACAATTCTTTATTTTTATATTTTTATTTGAATATCTTATTCCCTATCAAACTAAACATAGAAATTA